CCTTTTCGTTCAATTCCCAGCCTCCCATAGTTCACGAAGGCAACAGGTTCCGCTTGATTCGATATCTAGTAAGCATATCGAATCAAGGGCTTATAGTTTAATTGGTTCAAACGCACCGCTCATAACGGTGATATTGCAGGTTCGAGTCCTACTAAGCCTATATTCTATAAGACCAAAGTAATGAACATTAGGCTGAAATAATTTACAGGGATACGTAACACGCTGCGCGTTGGATCTACTTAGTAGAACCTTTACGGACCACCCGCAGCTTGGCAGCTGGATACGTTGGAGGTCATTCCGAACTTCGTTACAATATAGTTTCTGCACCCTAACAAAACAAATGAAGGCCATAAATATGAGGTGGCACCACGATAAAAGCGCATAATGTCGCAACCGCCAAAAGGCGAAAGGCCTACGGCGTAGAGTCATTGTCCGGAATGGGAAAAAATAGATATTTTTTTTGTATTCTCTTATCATAGCTCCGGTCTTGATATAATACTAAGCTTGGCTCTAGGGTTCCTTGAAGCATGCGTGGGCGAGAGTTTAATCATATGGTAAGGAGTTTGGGGTAGAGCTGATGGCTGTGTGAAAAAGGCCAGAACCCCATGTTAGTCGTAGCTCTTTTGCTTTGTCAGGAAGTCGTCAATTGTGAGACGGTACCTTAGCAAATTGACCACTTTGATTGTTAAAGTGGTCCAAAGATGGTTGTGGTCAAATACCTGGTGATGGCTCTCTCCAAATTATTCTCACGTTTCTCCCAGTTTATGAAAAAAAAATATATTTTTTTTTGAGATAAGAGTGGATAAATCGCGATACGCTCTGTTCACGGCCCGGTTTCCAGGTCATTGTTGTTTTTCATGAATTTATCTTGTGCAATTACATAATGATAGATCTCCGGCCTCATAATAAGGACTCTCTGGGTGTATAGCTTAGTTGGTAGAGCATTAGGCTTTTAACTTAATGGTCGCAGGTTCGAGTCCTGCTATACCCAAATCTTTTCATAGAAGTTCCCCGTTATTTATTAATTATGGCATTCAAATGCACATCCAAATATAACAACATTGTACCTTCGGGGAGGGCTCGTCTATTATGAGTAATTACGTTAAACCTAACAAAAAAAATCTTTTTTTTTCGTCTTCACGGCTTCAGAGAGCTGGCGCCCTTTTACATATCTTTTTCATTTCTATCCCCTTCCGCGAAAGAGGGCCGCAGGTCTCTGAACTTAAATAGTTTAAAATGCTTTCTTGCAAAGGGGATCTCATCAAAAGGCGGAGAGGACGGCGCAGGATGCGGCTCTGCCTTTTATACGAGGAGAGAAAAGTAAAGTAGATGTCACCAATAAAGGGGCGTAGCCTTGGGGGCACCTATTTAATTATCTATATTATACAATCTGCAGCAATGCTGTAGCGAAGACGTTGTTTGATAGTCACTGTGAATAACAGTATAGATATAGATCAGCCTATAACTAATGGAAATGAAGAAAAAGAGGTGTTGCAATGGGTATTCTGAATTGGCATTTTTACAAAAGCACCGGGCTTACTACTGCCCCAGGGTTCCTCTCGGTTTTGACACTAAATAACTGTTTATCGGGTTCTCCGAATGGTCTACTTTATTTCTTTTTATTGAATTTCAGGAAAATATGGAACCTACAATAATGACCATTCATCTATGGCATCTGCATGTCAGGAACACGAAATTGACATGCATTGAAGTCGAGAGGGCCCCTGCGGTCTTGTCATCGGGATTATGAGCCTTTACCCTCTGAGAATTTCCTCTAATTTCGGAAAAGTTTTGGGAATTCTCTGCATATTTGCAGGAAATTCTCGGATGAGCGGGGTATTTCCTGAGTTAAGTTTCTATGAATAGATTATTAATATATTCGATATTTTATCTCCAGACGTCTTAATATCTTCATATTTGGGGGGGCGGGAAAGAAGAAGGAGCTCCCGAAAATATCTATCACTTTTGCAGGAAATGCCATGTTTTTGTCCGTTTAAGTGCCTTCCACACTCGTTTCTGTGCTCTCCGGTGTCTCTCCCTGCCACCCACCCCCATAAGGCTGCGCCGAAGGCGCAGATTTCGTTTTTTAATGGCCTTCCAGTTTTGTGCTGTTCCGTCCCTGCTGCTCCGTTTCGCAAGTCAAGTCCAGCAAGTTATACTTTGTTCTGTAGAAAGAGGGGGGGCTGCGGGATAGAAGCGTGTACGAGCGGAGCCGGGCTAATTCTAGGAAGTATTGACTTGGTGGAAGTGAGATTGAGGAGGGGTAAGAATAAAAAAGGAGATTTATAGTCTGTACTAGCGATACCATACATACTACTCGAAAATATTCCTTTACTCCAGTTTAGCAGGAGTCCACATTAATTTCCGGGCCGAAGGCGGATTCCCATTATTCTCAAGTTTTTACTAAATTTCCAAATCTACGCCACCGTCTCTTGAATTAATTATCTAAATTGTCCCAACCATACATTGACTTATCTGCAAGCAATCTTAAGCTTATTAAAGTTGCTTCAGTTCTGATGAAACCCAAGCAGCCAATACCTAAACACGATTGAGAAGCGGTGCTTGGGTTTGGGGTTTAATCTCTTTTAGTTATATTATTAATTGTAGTGATTGAAAGATGTACTATTCGAAATTTAGGGAATTAGCAAAGTCAGGCCAACAGCTTGTTAAGGGACAAAAACGGCTCGCAGTCGCGCTACAGGATTTGTGCGGCGTTTCAAAAGCAATGGCTAAAGCAAAGCATAACGTTATTGTAATCAATAATACCTCTTCAATTGCTCCCCATGGTGGGTCTTGGACAGCTGTCGCCGCAGCAGTCAGCGCTTCCCCTGTTACAGGTTCGAAAGTTTACCTTATTTTTATGTCTTTTGCGGCTATATGTCAGCTAAGAAAGGGGTTTTCAATAGCGCTGTGCGGAACATCAATGACGTTACGAACAAGTCACATGCAGAAAGTCAGAAGCTATTGATAAGGCACAGGTTGAACAAATTGCCAGCAAAAAAATGGGACTACTCTTTCACAAGTTACTGAGACCTCCGCGCCTCTTCTAATATCAACGAACACCTCAGAGGCATTTAAATCTATATCTGCCACCCTGAAATCCATAACTGGCCTAATGGCATTTCTAGCTATTTCGGGTAGTAGTAGTAATTCTTCTCTGTTTACTAGGCTTCTCGTGATGAAGAGTTTTGGATTGATAGTCATTGTGAATATCAACAAGACTCTTGGAATAAAAAGGTTCGCAGGAAGCGAATACGGAAGTCTATTAGTAGTTCTATCAATTGATAAAGAATCATGACTAGTGCGGCTAATAATATACTAGGGAAATAAAAGTTTAGTAATACTAGTAGTATTAAAAAAAGATGTGACGAAATTGAAAAATAATGAATGATCAAAAATATAAACGGATATATATCTAACCATCAATTTAACGAGAAATAGATGTATTTCTAGGTCTTGGAATGATGTAGTAATAAAAATGAAACATAAATTTATTGATATGAGGGTATAGAGGGGCTTGTTACCTGCCACATTAAAAAATTGGACATATAAATACAGGACACTCATTCTCAAAAAAGAAGCATAATTCCTTTTCACAAATTGAGTATAACGTTCCATCCAATTAATTGACAAATTGATTATATTAATTTTTTTCGTAACATAATTAGTTTCTTTATGCTTTGTTGAACTAATATCTCTTTGCCATGACCTTTCGGGGACGAGGCGGGGCTCCGCCCCCCCAATAGACTAGGTCCTTAGGGGGCAGAGCGGGTAAGTGCTTAAGTGGCACCATCTGCTAAGACATCTAAATGCTTTCCTTGATAGCCGGAAGTTCTGAAAAGGTATGAAATGCTGGAGGGCTTTTGACCATCCATTCAAGTGTCGTTGAATTTCGTTCAACAGCCCAAGGACTTGGAGCACACTTGTTCTCACTGGTTAGAGTAAAAAAAACCACTACGAAGAAACAAAAAATTCCTATTACGGAAACATACGAGCCGAAACTACTAAAGGCATTCCATCCAGCGTAAGCATCTGGATAATCTGGGATGCGACGCGGCATACCTGCGAGACCTAGGAAATGCATAGGAAAGAAAGTCAAATTCACACCAAAGAAAGTAATCCGAAAATGAATTTGACCTAAAGTCTCTGGATATTGAAGACCAGTTATTTTACCTATCCAATAGTGAAATCCTGCAAATAAAGCAAAAACAGCTCCCATAGAAAGAACATAATGGAAATGTGCAACCACATAATAAGTATCATGTAGAGCAATGTCCAGCCCAGAATTGGCCAAAACTATTCCAGTAAGAGTAGAGTAGGTGCCCTTACTCGCGTGGGGCCAATTCTGGGTTTCCTTCGCGTTCTTAGCGCACCTCTCCCGTAACCGTACATGACAGTTCTCCCATCATACGGCTTGCACGCGCGTTTAATTCTTTTACAACTCGGCACGGGTTCCATAGCCTGTACCAACATATCGAACAAGGCTGCGGTGCCTTTTCGCTTTCTTTTCCTTTCTTTCAGTTTCCGAGAGCCCGAAGTATTCCCCGTGGTTGACTCGCTCGTAGTGGAGTTTGCATGCAAAGGGATATTTGCTTTCCGTTGAGCATGGTCATCATCTCGTCTATCTGCGAGACGTCCTTGTCGAGTTGGCTCAACTTCCGCATGTGGTGAATCTTCACTGGTTCGGAGCATTGAATGTCCCTGACTAGGCGCTTGTTCTCGTCCAGTATAGATCTGCTTCTTAGCATTCGGAGAAAAGGCGTGGTCTGTAGGCGGGACCAAGAAGCTTTTTTCGCCTCCCCACTTCTTGGGTCTGAAGTGCCTCCTACCTGTTTGGATCTGGAACTGTTCTAAGCGAAGTTCCTTGATGGTTTCCTTTATTTATTTTCTTTTGATGTTATCTAATATCTTGCCGCCAAGGACCGGCGTATTTCGCCACGGGATGGACTTGAGACGTTTGTATGCCAACTTGATCAGGTCTTTTTCGAGTAGGAACCTGCAGAGGTTAGGGTTAACAACATGCTTGGGGTGCCTTTGTTGTTGTTAAGAATGGAATGCAGTTCTTTCGCTACCAGGTTGGTTATCCGCCTGACTAGTGAAGTCCCTACACGCCTGCGCGCCTAGCCCGCGTAGCGGAGGTATAGCAAAAATATTTTTTCGAACCCCGTTTGTTGAGGGCCTCCTCAGCAGGGTGAAGCGGTGGGTCACCTGCTGTCCCGTGCTTGACAAGAATGGCGTCATCCGGTTAGGTGTTGGGATTGGGAACCTCAGGTCCTTCGTAGCGGGTGAGTCATACTTAGGCCTTGCAATCGCTTGCGCCTCGCGGCTTTCTGGTCGCAAGGTTCTCGGGAGAGTTGACGCGTTGACCCGGTAGGGGGTCCGCCGGGCTCGCCTCCCGTTAGTGCAGTTCGTTTACCTCGTTGCTCTTGGTTCCTTCCGTTGCCCTTTTAGGGTCCCACCTTTCGGAAGCCCCCAAAAAAGGGCTTTTTTCACCCTCCTCATTTCTGCTTTTGGGGTCTCCCCTACACGTCAACTGGAGAGAGAATACGTCTGTCTGTCGCCATACTTTATCGGGGTTATGGCGGAGTGAACGTCATCCATTCTGCTTAGCACGTCGCACCCCCCTACAGTAAACAAGAAGATAAATCCTACAGCAAATAACATGGGTGTTTTGTATTGTATTGAACCTCCCCACATGGTAGCAATCCAACTAAAAATCTTTATTCCAGTAGGCACGGCAATAATCATGGTAGCCGCAGTAAAGTAGGCACGTGTATCAACATCTAAGCCCACAGTAAACATGTGGTGCGCCCACACAATAAATCCAAGAACTCCAATACTGATCAGGGCATACACCATGCCTAAATAACCGAATACGGGTTTTCTTGAAAAGGTAGAGACGATATGACTAATGATACCGAATCCTGGCAGAATTAAAATATAGACCTCAGGATCGGGATAGATTTTGCCGTTCCCAGCAAAGCCCCCCACGGAACCCAGCAAGCTCTTCTCAAAGCACTGGGCTCTTCGCGGAATATGCCTATAACCTATGTAGTCTACTCTCGAACATGTTCTGTAACAAGACAGCAAGAATGCACAAGGGATTTGTGCAACAAATTACCATGCACCTCTGGGTCCTCGGAAAAAGGCCGCAGGTTGCGAATTTCTAAATTAGAGCTAGTCAAATAACCTAAGCCTTGGCTGCATACAGGACACATACCCTTCTGGCGGATGAATAGCCTGCTAAATTCATTACCTTTCCCGTCAACCACAAAATTTTCCCGATAGCTTTGAATCCGAAGGTTCCATTCATCAAACGGGGTTGGATCTACAAAAGGATTACCCAGATCACGAGATGCTCGGAACATATGAGCAGGAACTCCTTTTACCATGGACGCAAGGAGTGTTATCCATACCACGTCAGCACGACGTCGTTTGGCTTCTACACTGGCCTTGGTCCAAGTGGCATGAAAGTACCAGAGTCTGCCACGGGGAGAGGACACCCCCTGATAGAATCGGGAAACCAGTATGGGGCGAGGAGTCTTGGGGAATTTACGATGTAAATATCGCCAACTTCTATGCCAGATCCAGTGATCTAGCAGACTGAAGGTACGAAGAAAGTTGCCGATCCCAAAGTAGTTGCCCCAACCATGAAGGATCGGGTTTACCAATTTGATCACCTGGTAAGGAGAAAGATCTATATTTTCAGAAAAAACACTTTTTATTTTACATTTCAATGACATTGTCCCATCGGGATTGGGATAGACGTAGAGGCCTCCGCGAGTGAACCTTTTTCCTGCCTTCCATAGAGTTGTGACTTGGCTATGAGAGTGAGCCCTATCAATCTTGTGAAATATGAAGCCGATAAATTTAAGTCTCTCTCCAATCTTCCATGGGAATATACGGGTTTTCTCTGGCGACAATTGGAGGCCACGTTCCGCCAGGAAACTTTTGGCTTTTTCAAAAAATCGTTCCACCAATCTCTCATCATTAGTAGTAATGATAAAGTCATCAGCATACCTGATGAGGCGAACTGATTTCGTCTTTCGGGTCTGGCGAAAGAGAGACCTATGGCCTTTCCTTTTCATCCATTCTGTCCTTTCGGGGTTAGTCATAGTGGTCCGGTATCCGCTAGTCACTCTATTTTCTGATCCATCCAGGGCAAAGTTCGCAATTAAGGGGCTTATGACACCGTGGACCCCCACGGCGCTTACTTCAAGTTTTCCTTGATATTCAATTGGATTCCTAAGCCATTCCTCGAGTATAATTCCTGTACTACTAGGCATGGGAAAATTGTCTAAGATCCAGTGTTGGAATATTCGGCCGAAGAAGGCTTTTATATTAGCATCAATCACCCATTTGGTAGAAACAAAATATTTACTATCTTGTTCCCTTTTCTTGTTGCGAACCTTGCGCACCCTTTGCGTTCCCGTGTTTGGTATGGAGGCAATTTCACCTACCGCCATGTGTGCGCATTTTCCCTTTCGAAATCCAAAGCTATACTTGTCAGCAAAGGGTTCCGTTACAGGTTCAATAGCTAGTTTGAACAAGTGCTGGACGGTCCTGTCAAATATTGTGGGTATTCCCAGTAGCCTTTCACCACCTTTTGATTCGGAGACGGAAACATGGCGAACGGGTGAGCTCTTGTAGTCTTTTAGATTGATCCAGGAGATACGACGAACTAGACCGATTCGGGAAGAAGCTTCTAGTATTTCACCATCGACTCCCGGAGTTCGACTTTCGGAAGTATAATATGAATTATCGACGGCAATTATTCGAGAGGTTAGTTGAGTACAAATTTCAAGCATGCAGTCTCTCAGGAGCGGGTTTCCGAGTCCCAAGGAGGCTGCTAAAAGAGAGAGAATCTTTTGTTGGTTCTTGACTAATTGATGGATAGCCAGAAATTCCTTTACCAACATTGGCCAACGACCCTCGTTCATGATGACCGCGGCTTTCTTGGCGACAATTCGTGATTTTTTCCGTATCTCCTTCCATTCAGCGAAGAAACTGTCTGGAGATCCTGCACGCTTAGAGAAGCCACGTCTCTCTTTCCACGTGAAACGTTTCGGCATTACCCACATGTTATTGTGTATAGCCTTACGTCTCATCTCACCCTGTGATGGCATCATTGACTTGGATATATCAACGATGTCCAGTCGAACGGAAATCCCGATTTCGGCTCTTAAAAAGAGTTCCACCACAGGGGCAACGCTACCAATAGAATATCTGTCTTTTCGAAAGATGTTGGGTCTCGGGTGGTCCGCCCGGGCAAGGGCCGAAGGCTTCTTGCACGCAACGTGTGGGATCTCCCCCTTAAAAGAAGGGAGGGCACACTCCAATCCCAAGAGATCCCTCCTATTACCGGGGTCTGACCTAAAAGAGTTAAGAGCTAAAGCAGAAGAAAAAACGCCTTTTTTTCTTCTCTTGATATCATCCTCTACCCTTTTCATGACATCGACTCCCAGACATCCCACCTCATTATCAATTATCTGCATTACAGGCAGATAGTTTATTTGAGGCACAGAACAGCTGTGCTCGCCTAGGTGGCGCTGTAAGGGCAGCGTACCACCTTTTCTATTGGCGAAATCGCGCCCATGACCGAAGAACCAAAACGGATGTTGGTATAAAATTGGATCTCCTCCTCCTGCAGGATCAAAAAAGGTTGTATTAAAGTTCCTATCAGTTAATAACATGGTAATTGCCAATCTATTCACACACATTTGGTCAGTGGAACCCAAGAAAAATCGATTTTTTTTTATGCCCGGTGTGCTGCGGTTTGGACTATATCTTCATCTCTTTTTAATCATACCTGCTTTGATGCGCACAATATTCCCTTGGCTTGCATCGGTCAGATGTGATTCGTGCAAGATCGTTTCATAGATGCATCAAATTTTTTTTTTCGTTCTATATCTTGCTCGAAAACTGGAAGGGTACCATCTTTGACCACGAGGCCGAAGGATTTGCAAAAGGTATGATCATGCAGCTATCACTCCAAATCAAGCCGGCCAAAAAAGCACCAAGCTTTTGTTTGGTTGGATGGCCAAGATAGGGTTGGCCAGAGATGTTTGGCGTATAGTCTCTGAGGGTGAACCAGCATGGTTCGTTCCCTGCTGATTGTCTTTGCAGAGTTCCCAGCATATAGTCAAATTTGGCCAAGGCATCGCTGCCTCGTCAGGCGCAAATACACCTGCCAGTACTGGAAGAGATAATAAAAGTAGGAATGCTGTCACTAATACAGACCACACGAATAGAGGTAATCTATGCATGGTCATTCCTGGGCCGCGCATGTTGAAGATAGATAGGGGTCAGTCTATGCTGCCCTCCGAACCATACGTGACAATCTTTTGTCATACAGCTCTCACTCAGAAAACTTCAATTGCTTATATTGTTGTATCAGGCCTGTCTCCAAGGATGGGTTACCTATTAATAGAGGCCTAAGGCTCATAGGATGATATTATCTGCATTTCCTCTCTATCAAGTGCCCCTGCATGAGAGGCTTCGTGGTGAGCTTCACATAATGGAATCTGCTTTCGTTTATATGCTCCGAGCCTAGTAGGTAACCTTATTTTTTATTCGACTTCTTGCTCGAACGTCGAAAACAGCCCTTACATGATGTATTTCGACGTTCCTATTATCACCGCAGATGGCACAAACCTGGCCTAACCCAGACTTGGAAAGTTGTTCGGCCCAATGAACCTGGATAACCTAATCCGGAGTAGCCTTTGAGTCGTTCACCTTATAATCACGTGGAACCTCATAGTTCTTCGGAATGCTTAAGCTACTCTAGGTATCCAGGCATTGAAGGTTAGCTCCAATTCTATTGAACGCCCTTCTTCCAGCTTAGAGCTTATATTTCAAAGCCGGGCTTAGAGTGCATGAGTGCACTAGAAACCATATCACTTTTTGCAGATTTATTCTATTACCCACAAAAGAGTAATAATAATTAAGCAGTCCTATAATCTTATGGGCCAGGATATCTGGGTGTGATAGTCCAACCAGTCCTCTCATTGCAGTTGGGTATATCACATAAGGCCCCTACATATCGCTTTATTATTTTTACCAGGCTTGGGTTCGGCGCAGGTTAATTCTCGATCTGGCCCTTGCGTATACATTCTGCAAGTTCGAAAAACCGGTTCCCATGCAATCTATAAAGGGTTTGACCCTTTCTCCGCAAAGCCAAGAAAGCTGGTTTTACGAGTAATATTCGCAGGTTTACCTCGGATACTTTCATGGCAGTAAACCAGAAATATAGGATCCGAGAGAATTCTTATTAGTCCATTATAGCGTGCCTGATTATTTTTACAATTGTTTACCATTTTCTTAGCATATGTACTGGCGTCGCTCCGTCAACCATTTTTCTGATTCCTTTGGATAGGCTTGCGAGAGTAACTTTTTTTGCCCGAGACAGATGAAAAAGAACTATGGATCGTTTTCTGACTAGTCACCTTTGTGTTCTGGCTGGGTTGGTCTCCCTCCCCTCGCTACTACGAGACCTCTGAGCCCGCGCATCGTTTGTCGGACGATGTGACGCGGTTACTTCCCGTGGTTGCTCTATTTCCGTGTTTTCGCCCTGACCCTCGTCAGAGCCCCCAGTAGTTTAAGGTCCTTGCACACTTGCTTGATCGCTCAAGCCGCTTCCTATGCCGGAATCACCTGTGGCTGTCCGACAACTATGATCGCTCACTACATCAGTCAAAGCTTTCGCCCAGATTGGGCCCTGGGTTACTCTGCCACCACACATATACCGACGTATTCTGCTTGGGATATGTAGCCCTTTTTCGGGCAGTGAGTGCGTATCAAGTTGGTTAACCTGACCCTGACCACCCCCGTTAAGGGACATCACCAAGGAGGGCAGTCTCCTTTGGCCCCCCCATTGACCAACTGCTCGCAAACATGATGGATTATTGGCCCAAGATGCCGCATTGGCCTGCTGCACGTATTTCCCTATGGAAGTCAGACATACATGTAGGAATATGGGTATTATTCCTCACCAAAAACGAGCCTCGCACGGCACACTAGTGATAAAATTGATAGAACCTAGAATAGAGGAAACACCTGATAGATGAAGACTAAAAATGGCTAAATCAACAGATCCTCCAGAATGACTGGTTATACCACTTAAGGGCGGATAGACCGTCCATCCGGTACCAGCGCCCACTTCTACCAAAGCGGAACTTAGAAGAAGTAACAGTGATGGTGGTAACAACCAAAAACTAATATTATTTAATCGTGGAAATGCCATATCAGGTGCACCTATAAGAATCGGAACGAACCAATTACCAAATCCACCTATCATCGCAGGCATAACCATAAAGAAGATCATTGAAAAAGCGTGAGCTGTTATTAACACATTATAAAGTTGATGATTTCCACCAAGAATTTGATTGCCAGGTTGTGCTAATTCCATACGAATTAGTACCGAGAAGCATGTACCCATTACTCCAGCAATGGCACCAAAAATGCAATATAGAGTGCCTATATCTTTGTGGTTCGTGGAAAACAGCCATCTTTGTGCAAAATTGTTCATTTCAGAACCCCATCTTTCAATAATACCATGCTTTGTTGAACTAGTTTTGACTGATGTTTTCGCAATTTGGAAAAGCGAAATTCGTCACAAACTGTTTCGCGAAAACAAGTTACTATCTTCTCTTGTAAACTGATGCGAGAATGCTCTTGAACAGCTAACAGTGTTTCTAACTTTTGCTCCATTTGTTGGCATAACACAGCTTGCACCGTCTGTTTGCACTTAGGTGCACAGCGCGTAACCATATCATTTATACAAGATTCTCCAATCATTTGCGTACTTGAGCGCAAACTGATACTACGTAATTCATGCTGTTTCTTCAACTCGGACAACAGAGCTTCTTGCGAACTCATCAATTGCTGTAACTCCGAAAGAAGAGCTTCGCTTCGCGCATCAAAAGTAGCTTTTAAAGTTTCACCAAAGGTTTTTTGACTAAATATAACAAAACCTACAAAACTTAAAGCTACAATAACTTCTTCATTATAAATTAAGATTTGTTTTGAACTTAAAACACTGAGAATTAAAATAGCAAATATAACCAATTCACGCATTCGTATTTTTCTTTTTTCTTGGTCCGTTCTTGATATTTAGTAGGGTGTTCCTTTGTCCGCGTAAAACATAGATTTTGTTAAGAGCAGTGCTTTGACGTGGAGCTAAAGAAGTGGTATGATAAGTAGAGGGACTCATAGTTGAAAGTACGTTTTTTTTGATTACTTGTGAAACACTAATCTCTCCCAAGGAACATACATAAGATTTATTCATTCGTTTCAATTGATTAGCATTTAAGCTTTTTACCAGTTCGTTACACCACTTGGATGCTCCAGATACACTTGAGTATAGATAGGATATACTGGTGTCAAAGCATTCTTTGAAAACAACATCCTGTTCAACACTGTAATTACTCAGCTCCGTGCCTACATTTTGGTGCGAAATCAGCTGTTTTCGTAGTTTGAGAATGCGACTTATTTTCGGTAATCCATCATTATATAATAATACATAAAAGGTCATATAAAACACACATAACCAAAAAAATTGCGTCAAATACGTAAATTGATCTAGTTGAGGCATTTTTTTTTACTTTTTCTTTGCCGATTCAAATACTTATTGAATCACGAGAGAAGAAAACTTGTTTTCTTCTCTGAGCCCTTAATGCTAAAGCTCTTTGAGCAAAACCTGCCAAACAGGCCGCAGGTTTTCACGGGGAATTAGAAACGGAAGAGTCCGTAAAAGAACTAGAGTCATGACGAAAAAATATATATTTTTTTTTATTAGCATTCTGGAGCGAACACCACGATTGTTTCGGAGTCTGGACGAAAAAAAAAATATTTTTTAAGCTTATAGATAGGTTAACTAAAAGCTACTCATAGTTCCACTACCCCCCATTCCATTGTTGAGGCCCCGAGTCTCCACGTAGGCGTATCCCCCATATTACCGGAGACGTGGGGGCGATGATAAATCGCTTGTAGTCGCATTAATTGGTCATTTCCATGACATCCTTTTTTCGAACCTAGTTTTTAGTCGCTCTGCGTTAACACACCAACACAATTTAATTGATTGCCCGGCCTTGATCTTTGGGTTTAAATACGTTGTTTGTGGTTGATCGTTTTGTATTTTCACGCGTTTTCTCAGTGTAGGCTCGAGGCTTTGGGCCTAAACGCTTCAAGCTTTGTTTGGTCTTTTGGGTCGTAGGAACCATGGGAAGAGAGCTGGAATTTTTATTTCTCTTTTTCTCGATTTTTTCATATTTATGAAAAAATGTGTTTTTTTTCGTGTTTCGTAAGTGTTTCCGCTTTGCGCCTAAACGCTTCATTTGTTTCTGATGTGGTTTTGCCGGCGAAGAATAGTCTACTTTGCCATCACCAATCTCTTTCACCACGATATTGCCAATTTTTGAGTTCATGTTCAAAATGGAGAAGATTCTCCATTGACTATGAAAAACTTTTCTACTTCTGCGAAGACTCTTTGGAAGAAAAGCTATATGACCTGCGATTGCTACGGCATAACCTCCTTTGACTGAATTCAAAATAAAGCCTTTGACCAAATTCTGGTCACTTTGCCAAATTTTGGTTAGTTCAGTCCAAACTAAATTGCTTTTACATTTCCTTTCCAATGGTTTCGGCAAAAGCATTTTTGGTTCACCAAAAACTTCCACATCTTCAATTCCCAGAATAAACCTCGTTTGCTTGGTGATTGGCACTCTTTTCAGCTCATGTTGGAAACAAATTATTGGAGTCTTCAGTCCTGTATCCACCAATACCATGTCTTGTTCCAATTTTTTCACTGAACATTGTATAGCGCTTCCGCGTAATGGATTCGAACTAGAATTATATTTAGAAAATAATTGAGTAAAGCTCATTTTGCTTCTTTCTCTTTTTTTAGTACCTACTCTTTAACCTGATTTATTTGCTTATAGAGCCTCTCGGACCACGCTACGCCCTCATAATCAGTTTCATGGGGAATGCAATTACATAGTAATTGCTAGAGAGTGGGGCGAGATTCGGGCTGCAAAAAAATATGGGTTGTGCCCTTTCACAGAACCATACGTGATAGTTCTGCATCATACGGCTCTCTGACCAAAACTACGAAAAAAAAGTATAGATTTTTTTTTATGTTGATATCATTAATTTTTTGTCACCAGTTGTTGGCCTACCTCGCAAAAAAAGAGTCCGATACCGTCGCCGTGTGTTTATTCACGCGGCTCTTCACCAGTGGGGCCTGAGGGGCTGCGAAGCATGCGGCCTTTCCTTTCATTCATTTCCCAAACTTTTTGTACCAAGAGTCTAAGAAATGGCTAAGTAACATAAAGGTAATGTATTGGATTGCAAATCCTAGAAAGATGGTTCAAATCCGTCCTTAGCCTACTTTACAATTATACCGTTCCCGCATGAAGTGCTGACCTATTATCTAAGGCCAAAAACCTTGATCAACTTTTGTACCTACCCACTACTTATCTGCAACGCAGACGGTGCGGGCAACAACCGGCTAAGCGCCTGCGGCGAAAAAAAGGTATAGAATAAAGGCAAGGCTTTCTTTTAGACTTGAAGGTTACTTTTTATCGAGGAGAAGAAGCAAGATGAATAAAAAAAAATATATATATATTTTTGTGAAGCAGCCCCAAAAAGAAGCATGCTTTTGTTTAAAGCCACTGCGAAATCGGCCTTCAGACCACTTTGTTCCTTCGAAATCCAAGCTCCTTAGAGATGCTTTGATCTAAAGCTTTACTCTATTGTGTTTAGAAGTGGATTTGAACCACTGACACAAGGATTTTCAGTCCTTTGCTCTAACCACCTGAGCTATCTAAACGAAAATAAAAAGGAACTATGTACAATTCTAGTTTGTTGATTATTCAAAAATTACTAAGTACAAATGCATATCTGGGCCATCGAATACCTACTTCCGATTTTCAAGGATATTTATACGGATTTAGAAACGAAATGGCTATTATTAATTTAGAAAAAACACTTATTTGTTTACGAAGGGCTTGTAATTTGATTGAATCTATCATTCGTGCAAAAGGCCATTTTTTATTGGTGAATACCAATCCGGAATATAATAAAATAATTCAACAAATGGCGAAAAAAACCAATCAAAGCTATATCAATCATAAATGGATTGGGGGGTTTTTGACCAATTGGAAACATATGAAAAATGTACAAAAACACTTTCAAGATTTCTCTGCGCATTCCAGATTTAAAGACGCCTCTACATCGTCGCCCTTCAATTTCTTTCCACGTTTTAGAAAGATGCAAAAATGTTTTGAAGGAATCATGACACACGATATTCCAGATTGTTTAGTAATAATGAATGCAAATAAAAATTCCATGGCTGTACTTGAAGCTAATCAATTACAAATACCTATTGTATCTTTGGTAGATTCTAATATTTCAAACAGATTACAAAAATTAATAACTTATCCCATTCCAGTAAATGATGATTCTATACAGTTTGTATATCTATTTCGTAATTTGATTACGAAAACAGTTATTATTTCACAAAGTGCTTGGCCGCTCTCGCGAAAACCTTCAAGTGGAGGCCACAGGCCGTAGCTTAAAAAAAAATATATATATATTTTTTTTTTCAGATTGAAAAATTAAAAAAAAGAACCTTGAAACTTTTTCTGAAACTGTTTTATCAACAGATTTTACTCAATTTATCTACACTAATCACGACTTTTTCTTTATTTCTGTCGTATATCGTAGTCACGCCCTTAATGATAGGCTTTTCTAAAGACTTCTCATGTCATTTTCATTTAGGTTTAATTCGGATTCGTTTATTGTTTTCTTTCCTTCATGAACGTTTTTTTCAGAATGATTTTGAAGATGGTACACTCGAATTGTATTGTTCAAGCAGCTATTGTTTGCAAAGAATATTACTTTCTAAATTGGTAGGTCATTGGGTTCTTCAAATAAGTGGTGTTTTTTGTACTTTTCCAGTGTTACAACTTCTATACCAATTTGATCAATCCAAAATGAATTGGTTCACCCTTATTATAGGAAGCCTGGTATTTACTCTTATGCGTGGTATTCATTCTCGTTTGGCTCTTGGAATGATATCTAATAGTTGGAACAGCTTGCAAAATCTTACCACCTTACCCACTCTATTACCCCTAATCATTTTTTGTACCTCTATCGAAACAGAATGGTTTCATGTTCTTTTATTAATGGGATATTTACTTTTGTTCTTATTTCTTTATCCCATTTTGGTTCCAATTATTTCACAGAAGTTGATAAGCCAATAGAATTGATTGTCTTTGCGTTAATTGAAAAAAGGGGTATACCAGTTTTTATTGGCTCACTCATCGTAAATGTTGTCAATAAAATAATATATATATATATTATTTTCTTTTTGTATTTTTTTTTCTAACGTATACTCTTGTACACTGTCCGATTCTGGCAGAGGAGGAAACAAAGGATTTGGTAAAGTTCGAGTAAGGAAACTATGTCTAGGCGGCGCGGCTCGAAGTGAGCCGGCTTAACACAGCGCAAAGCGTATTTTTTTTTGCATCATACATGTCTCAGGGAGGCTAATCCGTAAAGTGCTTCAAAGCTCAGCGAAGAAAACAAGTTTTCTTCTCTCCTTCCTGGGCTGGCTTCTTCTCGCCAGGCTTCCGAAAAGCGGGGAGCAAATCCAGTGGGAAGCAAAAAAAAATGCTGCCCAGTTTTAATCATTGGCACGAAATGATCCATATTATCTCTCCAGCTGCGCCATTGATGAATTATTATTTTATGATAAAACGTTCGAAAATTCCTATGTATTTTGAAATACTACGACCCTATTTTCTCATGTTATGTTCCTTTCGCTACGCGCAAATTCTAATTGGATTCTGTCGGTTTTTAACAGCGATGGCTATTTATTTAAGTATTTGGGTAGCACCATCCGATTTTCAACAAGGTGAAAATTATCGCATTATCTATGTGCATGTTCCTGCAGCTCGGATGAGTTTACTTATTTATATCGCAATGGCTATCAGCAGTCTGTTATTCTTATTAACAAAACATCCCCTTTTTCAGTTATTTTCCAAAAGCGGTGCCAAAATAGGTGCTTTGTTTACATTGTTTACCCTAGTAACCGGAGGTTTCTGGGGGAAACCTATGTGGGGTACCTTTTGGGTTTGGGATGCTCGCTTAACCTCTGTATTAATCTTGTTTCTTATTTACCTAGGTGCACTGCGTTTTCAACAGTTTTCGGCGGACGTTGCTTCTATTTCTATTCGTATAGGGTTAATCAATATACCAATAATTAAGTTTTCTGTAAACCGGTGGAATACATTGCATCAACCTTCAAGCATTAGCCAATTTGGTACTTCAATACATATTTCTATGCTCATTCCAATCCTGTTAATTCTTACTAGCCTTCTCTGTCTAACCGGGATTTTTTTCATTCTGGAAACACGTCAAATTATTTTATCCTTTTCTAGTTTCTCCGTGAAGAATCAAATAAATCTGCAAAGCAACAATAGAAAACAGCTTTTTTTCCATACAAATAATAGATCAAGCAGAAGCATCTAAGGGAAGGTTGGCCTGTTTTTATTTGGTTTAGAAACGCGGGTTCCTCGAGGCTTTAGAAAAAGCAAAGCAACGTTCCGCGTTAGAAGACGCAAAAAAATATATTTTATAAGCAAAATTTACCGAAATGTATAATGAATTGGGCCATTATTTTTTAGTACTGAGTATTTTCGTTGCATTAACTCACAACAAAAGACCTGCGGCTGTTTCACTTTATTTTCTTTTCTTTACCATTTCTTTCTTTAGTATTTTGTTTTGCTACATTTCTTCTGACTTTTCCAATTACAATGTATTTACCAACTCAAATGCTAATGCACCTTTATTTTATAAAATATCAGGAACATGGTCTAATCATGAGGGTAGTCTGTTATTATGGTGTTGGATCCTAAGTTTCTATGGATTCTTTTTCGGTCATTGGGCTCGACCCTGCAATGTTTCAAAACGAGGGTGCAGCAAAAATATATTTTTTTTTCGCAGACCGCTGGTGGCTCTTCGCTTTGCTCCACTCATGAAAGAAGAGAATAAACGATTCAGACGTCACTTGCAGAACTTGTTTGCTACCATAAATCGTAAAAGCTCCCTCAAGAGCCAATACAAAGCAGCGCCCTCAGGTCTTTTTCAAGAGCCCTTGAATACAGGGTTAGAGAGTGGTGCGAATGCAAGAGAGGATAACAGGCCCGTAAGGCCTAAAAAGTGGAAAGAGTTTGAAAATAAAAAATCTAGATTTTTTTTTTTGCTTTACGTTTTATGGAACAATTTAGATTTTTTATTTTTGGCACGAAATGCGGGAGATAAAGTTTCGTTTATTGATGAACGGCGGATTTACATGGGCATTGCTTTATTTTTTTCGATTTTTTTATTAGCAAGTTCCAATCCTTTTGTTCGAATTTCATTTGTTTGTACTAAATCACTTGCAGAATCAAATCCTGTTTTACAAGATCCTATATTAGCTATACATCCTCCTTGCATTTATGCAGGATACGTTGCCAGTGCTATTGGCTTTTGCTTATGTCTATCCAAAATAATGAACGGTATCTTTGCACTTTATTTGCCGATACAAAAGGAAAGCGAGGCGGGAGATAATAGAAATAAAATGCTTGGCGCTTTTTTGATCGAGGCCCGCATAACAAGCAAGCTGATTACCCGGGAGAATGCGAAAAAAATTATCAAAAATCTATTTGAAAATTCCTGTTCTTTGCATCCCAGTTTTGCTTCCATGTTGCTACGCAATAGGAGCCTGCTCGTGCTTCGGCACTTGGTGGCGCTTTCTTCGCTTTGGCCGAAAGAGCGGCTGAATCTCACGAGGAGCGAGCGAGCGAAGCGTGTTGTTTGTAAAGCAAATACTACGTCTTTGCATTTTGGTTGGACCTGCGGCGCGAATAAAGTGGTCTCTGGCCCGGAATACCATTGGTGGAAACAGATTCAAATTTGGATTTTGACATGTCGGTGTTTTTTAACCGTAGGCATATCGCTAGGAAGTTGGTGGGCTTATCATGAATTGGGTTGGGGTGGTTGGTGGTTTTGGGATCCTGTAGAAAATGCTTCTTTTATGCCTTGGGTATTGGCTACAGCTTGTATTCATTCAGTAATTTTACCTAAATTAAATTATTGGACCTTGTTTCTTAATATGGTTACTTTTTTATGTTGTGTTTTAGGAACTTTTTTTGTACGTTCTGGATCGCTAGCTTCCGTTCATAGTTTTGCTACAGATTCTACACGAGGAATCTTTTTATGGTGTTTTTTCCTTCTAATTACCAGCATATCTTTGATTTTTTTCTTTGCGATGAAGCAGCAATCAAGTACCAGGCTAGTTGACGCATTATCTAGTTTATCATCGAACCAAGGCCTGACGGCCTCAAAACCTGTAAACCAGATTTTATGGCATTCGCGGCGAAGCACTCTATTCGTGCACTCGCGTAAATTCACTCGTTTACTGAAGCTAATGGAAAGCGAAGAAGGTCATGACAAAATCATTGTGTGCAAAGCGAGTAGAATGCATAAGTAGAGAAAGCTAGAAAAAACTAGCTTAATTTCGATTACACATATGGTCCCCTGTGTGAAACCTTTGGCTTTACTTTATTTGCTATGCGAACGCTCTGCGCCTTACAGGAGCTATGGGGGTATCACCGGAGGGGCGCAGAGCATTCGCGGAAGGCTGAAGAAAAAATAAAGCCCAAAAGTTCACTCATATCAAAAAAAATATTTTTTTGCTTAAATTTTGAGTCTTTTATCTCGTATGCTCCTATTCGGAGAAACGGGAATTATAAAAACAAATAGAGCAGATGGTCCAACTACAGAATTTCTTTTTCTTTCTCATATTTATGGTTGTGCTTTGTGGTACGGCAGCACCCATACTATTTCAATGGTTGCTAAGTAGAGATGTTTCCACAGGTGCTCCTTTTCTTCATGGTACTATAATACCTATTTTTACCTCTCTATCACCGGTTCTAGTTTATATACATTCCAGGGGATTCATACGTTCTATGGACGGAACAGAAAGGATAGTCTTGGTAAGAGCAAGACCCATCCTACTACCCAACATAATTGAAAAAAGCTCCCCAAAAACTAGAGCTAAAAATGCATTTTTTTTATTTCTTATTTTCATTTTTAATTCTTTTATTCCCAAATTTATGGGAGACTTGTCATATTTAGAATCTTTCTGTGGTGTGTTTTGTTTTTTATTATTTCGTACATTTTTTCTATTATCTAAATATAGGCACGATGGGTTAGCAAACAAAGGGCGTAGGCTTGGGATGGAGGAGATGAAACCGCGTAAGCGGGCACAGGAAATAAAGCGCCAAGCGATTTGGCCTAAGGAGAGGAAGAAACGAAAAAATGAAAAGAGAGAAATTTTTTATTTTTTATTTTTTTTAAATAAATCAAAAATATTTTTGATTTATTTGCTGCGATTTTCAAAAACCTTCGGCCTGAACGAAAAAGCCAAAATTTTGGCTTTTTATTCTTTGCTTGCTTTTTCGCAAGCTTATTCTTTCGTCCCTGAAAATAAAGCGCTTGGCGCTTTCTTGGTTACACCCTTAGGGTGTAACCAAGAAAGCGCCAAGCGCTTTGATTGGAATAGATTTTTTATTGTTCGCGCCTCACCAAAAAGACTGATGGATGTTGGTCATGACTTTCGAAAAGTTTCCATGACTATGAAAATTTCACATGTAGGAGTTTGTATCTTTATTATGGGTGTTATTCTGTCGTGCGACCCGGTGGCTTATGTACGACCATCATCGCTTCTAAGCCCACGCTGTGTAGGCGTGAACTCTGGTTGAATTCGGGTTTTAAATCCCGCCGCTGAGATGCTCAGTTGACTCTTGAACCTTGATAAGAAGACGGCTTCTTCCCAAATTAGTGCAAAAGGTTTAAGGACTTGGGATGAACTAATGTGAATGGGTATAAGCTTCGCTCCTCAAAAACACCCAGTACTGACCACACTGAGAGACTTGCCAATGGCAAGAAAGGCCGCGGGTAACGCTAGTTGGCAAAGTGGCGTTAAGCATTCCTAGCGGTACGAAAAGAGAGGTCGTGATGATATCATCTACGTTCGTACTGCTCCTCGTGGAGTAAATCCCACATCCAACCATCTAACCAGGGAACGAGATAATTCCCACTAAGTTCCAGTAAAACTGGCAGGCCAGCCGAGCTATAAGCTAGTGGGAACAGGATTCTCCCAAAAAGACAAAACCTTCAAGGATTTCCAGAGGAAAGGCTGACGTGGGGACTCAGGGCGCAGCATGACGAATGGTGAGAAGTTCATAGAAGCAACAGAAAAAAATATTTTTTTAATCTCTGCTCTATATTCTATTCGGGCTCGAGGCTCCCCTGAGAAGAGCCGTATGAGGCCGGAGGCTCACGTACGGTTCGGAAGTCAAGCCCCTGCAGTGATGCTGGGGCTTAGGTTAACCAACACAAAAAAGAGACAGTTTACTCAATTATTGCCTTTGGGTTCCGAACTACATATAGGAAAGGAACGTTGTTGTTCGCGAGGTATTGATCAATTACATGGACCAACTTTTCATTCCATTTGTGGTAATTTAATTATTTATAAACCGTCCCTAAAGAACCCATTCATTTTCGAGCATGATGGATCACTTCGTGCCATAATCGACTTGTTGCCAATTGCTGCGCCCTCGTACCAGAATAAAGAAGTTGAAAAAAAATATATATATTTTTTTTTTCATTTTTTCCATGGTGACAGATCATGGAGAAATCGTGAACAAAATAGTTTCCCACTTTGGTTGACTGTGTTCCCAGAAAAAAGATTCTCTTTTTCTAATCAAGAAACAAGCACTACCAAAGTGGCTATACATACCAATCTCTTTACGGATCTATATGCTTCGATTGGAACTGGAAGTTTTGAAACAGGCTGGTATATTACCATAATGAAACTACCCTTTATCTTCTGTATTTGGATAGGTTTTATTCTGGCTTCATTGGGAGGCTTGCGTAGTTTTCTACGTCAGCTTGCTTTTCATAGATTGGATTGGAATCAAAAAAAAAATATATATATACTTTTTTTTAATATATATGAAGGTAAGAATTAGATAAATCTGGAGTAAAAGGATTCGAACCTTTGCCTGTCGGTATCAAAAACCGACGCCTTTCCACTTGGCTATACTCCAAAAAGTCCACCTAGGCCCCTTGTTTGTAAAGCTTACAAAGTGCTACGTACCTAAAACAAAAACGAAATCACTTCCCACGGTGCCAATGGCCTATAATGAAACAAGGTAGGGGCGGGTAATTTGGTTATGTTCTCCCACAATATTATTTCATAACCGAATCATTCATCTATATCGTGAATGAAGGATCCAGAGTTTCAAGCCTGAGTCGTTCTCTTCTGCATACGTAGTAGATACAGCACATAATAGCTCATAATCTGATTTATGAATTGAGCGCACTTCTTATGAATAAACGTATATTATTTTTTCGCCAATCAAGCAGCATGGCTGCTTTATTGCTTCGCCCCTCTTCGCGATTCCATCTCTTCACTCCCTAACCTAAAGCACACGGCCAAGCGGGAGATAAGTAAATGTGTTTTAGTTTTTCTTGTTAACCATCGTAGATGGTTAATAACTCCGGTATTATCGGTCCAAGTAAATATCTCCTAGAAACAGTTTGATCACGACTCGTGTTCCTGAGTTAGATGCGCGAATCCGGAGCACAGATACTATGCGAGGTGAAAGACCCATTGATTTACAAGTTTATGGTATAATAGCAAATTTTTTAATAGTAGTTATACTTTTGTCAATTTTTATTATAAAGCTGTCTATAAATTTGGGTGAGGGCCGCGAGCGTAAATCTCTAATAAAAAGATTCAAAACATCATAGGGATCTATAAATATAGATCAAGCAATCTGCTTACATTTAATTTTGATACGGGCCTTACAACCTAACCACTCGGATTACTAAGCCTGTTTCTTAGGCGTTAGATACAGATAAGTACCCGCGGTGATTAGAGGATGGTGCGATCACTGCGGTCCCTCCCCCGCCAGTAGGTTATGATTCCAAAACGCATGTCATATCAATATCAAATATATCATTCTGATATATTTGAATTAGATAAGAAATAATAATGCTAAAGAAATACTTGTTCCTGGGGCCTTGTCACTTATGCTGGTAATAATCATAATTCAAGGAAAGATAAGTTTCGTCATAGCGTTATGTCTTGCAATAGAGACAGGTTAGCTTTGAGCTCATATTACCTAGGAGAAGATGTGGAATCATTATGTTATTCGATCGTCATCGCTTCATAACATCGTCATACTTCGTGGTTTTGCGTGCGGGTTGGGCATTCTTCTTTACTTGTATCTGGTTGACCTCTGCCTAGCGTAGACCCCGAGGCTGCAATTACCATAAGTAATTTATCGTAGGCCAAAGGGCTCCGGGAATAAACCCGAGGGCTTTAGAACTAATGGCTAAAAATTGAAGCTTATTCTATAGTACACAAAATAACCATTTGGGTGTCCTTTTATGGTAAATTAGGTGTTACCATATCACATGCCTGATGCAACTCAACGATTTACGATAGCTGGTGGCATCCATAATATATCGAGAAGCAGCTTTAGCTGAAAAAGAGTAATTATATAGTAGGCTATACTTGACAGACAAATAGAGGCCAGAAAGAGAAAAGGCCGCGGTGGGTCCCCGAGGCCTAGTGATTGCAAAACTTCAAGTTCCGACTTGTACGGATAGAGGGACTCGAACCCCCACGAACATTATGGTCACCAGAACCTAAACCTGGCATGTCTACCAATTCCATCATATCCGCCAAAAGTTGGTTCAATCCGCGGAAATGTTTTTTCAATCTTTCTTTAGTTATCAGACCTTCTTCATGGCCTCAATACTATTTCAAATGATGATGATGGCTTAACGGCCCATGGATTGCCAGATTGTTTCTCGCCAATCTATAATTACAGTCACATGGGTCAAAGGCCCCCTTGTCGAACTATAATCGAAGTTGCACCATATTTGGGCCAAAAGCCCTGTAGGTTATGTTGTATCTTGTAGTTTTTCAATCGCCTGTAGGTAAAGCTGTTTCTCATGGTTCATCACCAGAGAAATACAATGGACTAGATTTGCTTAATGGTCCACAAGTCATATTTTTTTTTGTTTGCGGGTGCCTGAAAGATACTATCTAACCATCCGTATCTATGTACCCGCGTATTTTTATTTAAAGCGCTTCGCGCAAAGCGACGCGTTCCTCCTTCTTTAGTTCTATTAGTATGTCGAAATACATCAACAATTTATATATAGGGCGAGGCATTGTATTTAGGCCGTCGCTTTTGCGCAGTGGACCACCAGTGCCGGTATTTCCTCTTTTAGGTTATTTGATCGGCATATCTGGCAATTTTATTATGTTATTTATTCTCGTTGTCCTTGTTATACGGTGGTTGGGCGCGTGATGATATCTTGTTCTTTTACAAGAACACGCAAATTTTTGATTTATCCAATACGATATAGATTATGACGTCTATATATCTCGGTTCGGCGCACCGTGGGACTGGCTTGAACTATATGTATGTTGGATTTTATGTTTTAACACTTCATATCGACCCGATATTGCAGAGTCTACTGACTGCTGGAAGTTGGTGGAATGTGATCGACATCGACCCGAATGGAATGTACTGGTCCGGCATATAATTCTCGGTTTTTCTATAGAGCAACTTCGCGTGTAACGGGGCTAAAAATGGTTCAGGGGGCACGTTCTGCTCCGTCGCTCGGCCCTTCGCCTTCAGCTAAGTCGTGCCACGGAGCGACGACGAATGCGCTGCCCAGCTACTCTTCACAAGCTTCTCAGGCTACTGCTTGCTCTCGCAGCTACCAGGCACAAAGCCGAAGGCTAAAAACCATGGCTTTTTGTCGAATGAATCATCATAAATAATGATTATATATTTTTTTTTGTAAAGCAAATATCTTGTTTTTGCGCACACTATTTCTGCAAAATGGTTACACAATGTTAAGATCTATAAAGGTTACATCTTTCGGCGAACAAAAGACAAATTTTGTTTCAAAAACGGTTAACTAATTACCCTATTAACGGATGGAGAGGGATTTGAACCCCCGGTATTTTCAATACTTCGGTTTTCAAGACCGACTCTTTCAACCGCTCAGACATCCATCCATCCTTATCTTAATAAGATTATCAGCTTGAAGTAAGCAATAATCAACCTAATATTAATTTACTATGTAAATGAAGGTTCAGAGAAAGAAGCGAGAAAAGATAAAAAGAAATTTAGGCGGATATAGATTAAAGGTAAATTATCTGCCTTCCAAGCAGGAGATATGGGTTCGATCCCCGTTATCCGCAATAGCTAAAAAAAGCAATTCAACTTCATATGCCTACATCAAGATTTAAAACTTGTCGTCAAATTTCAGAAAATGTTTGGCAGACCAAAAAACTTACTCAAAAACAAAAAGCCATTATTTTGAAGCTTCGAAGAAAAACAAATAAAAAACAATCTGACTTTTCCAAACAATTACAAACTAGACAAAAGTTGTCCCTTTTTTATGGAAAATTACCCATTAAAAAGATGCAAAGGTCTAAAACGCACACTTATTTAGATAAAAAAAACAGTTTGTTATTCGATATAGAAAAAAGATTGGACGTTATTCTGCTTCGTCTTAATTTCTGTTTAACTATTTTTCAAGCAAGGCAGCTAATAAGTCATAAAAAAATTTGTGTTAATTATAAAATGGTCAATATTCCTGGTTTTCAAGTATCCAACGGTGACCCTATATCTATTCAAGAGAGTTTTTTATATTTTATTAAATCGAAAATAAGACAAAATCTTCAAAGTAACCGAATATGGAGAATGAAATCCACTCATTTAGAGGTAAATTATAAAACACTAAAAGCCGTGGTATTATATGAACCTCAACAAATACGATTCCCTTATAGCATAGATCTAGACCTTCTTGATTGAAGCAGGGACATAGCCCAAACATCGTGAATTATTGGCGCAGCCATAACAGAGCTAACTCCTCGTAGATGTTGAAAAGAATATATATATATATTCTGGGAAATTCTTTTGAAACGCTTTTGGCTTCTTGCCATGAACATAAAGACAGCACTGCGGTTGCTCCAAAAAAAAAGTAAGGCTCGTATTATGTTCGGGCAGGCAGAGCATTGTGAAATGGGATTGCAGCGAAAAGAAATATATATTTGGCTGCTGGTCTTCTCTGAGCCGAATACGTGGTCCAACATCATGAATCATCTACCATCCGCGTAAATTGACCTTGAAAACGCAAATAAGGAATACAGGCATAAATTTATTATTTTTTTTCGTTTTCTGCCCTACGGGCTTTTCCTTCGGCCTTTTGCTATCTCTTTGCGTTTCCGGGGATAAACGGGAGAAGGGAGTTGTTTTCGTTAAGCCCGCTTCGTGGCCCTCACCCCTCGCCAGGCTTGTGCGAAGTGAATAATATTTTTGTTTGCTTTGTGTGCCCTGGCTAGCTTTGTAACAGCCATAAGCAAGCCTGGTCATATCATCATATCCAATTGGCGGAAACTACGGCATAGTAGGCGTCGCGGAGCAGCTCCTAGAGCCATTTCGGCGAAGTGCCTATTTGTTGCTTGATGGCTTCGCTATGGTCGCCTTGCTCTGCTTGGCCGGAGCTAGATCGACGATGAACCATCTAGGGTGGGGCGAAGCGGCGAAGCGCGAACATAAGCTGTTGGGCTTCTGCGCCTTCTCTCCCTGCATCACCCGGAGGAAAAAAAAGGCTAGCCAGACAAAAGGGCGGGAGGATGATAGTTAAAGCTTGGCGCATAGCAGAGAGCAAAATCAGACCAAAGATCAAAAAAAAAATATATATATTTTTGTTGTGCCCTGTGCCCTTGGTCTTTGGCTATGGCCTAGTTTCGGTTAAAGGACTAGTTGCTGCTTATAAACTTGCATAATCAATGCGTAAAAGATGGTCAACTCTATTATACGATAAATAAGTAAACAAGCGATAATTTGACACCGGATATCCGGAGGTGTTAAAAAAGCTGCTGTAAGAAGCGAAAAAACCATAAAAAAACGACGATTTTTTATGGAGGTTTTCACAAAAATACCTTTTGATTCTAGCAAACAGATCACAAGTACCTGTACTTGAGAGCATATTGGTGAAATGAACGAAATACGAACAGTTAATACAATATAGTCAAAAATCTTAGGTTGTAACTTTATTATGAGCAGATTACTTGATGTTTTATTCAATTCGTATAAAAAGTGCCAAACATTGGGAACTACCCCAACGAAAGTGACGAAGAAAAACAGAAAGAAGCAAAAACCACTTAAGTAAAAAAATTTGTTGTATTTTTTTCTTCGTTCTTCATAGCAACTGGGGATCAAAAAACACCAAATTTGATGACTCAGAAAAGGAAATAAAAAGTAAAAGCATGATATTAAAGAAATAGTAACATACGTGCTCAAGGCCTCCGTTAATTGTGTACAAATAGAACCTGAATGGGAAAAAATAAGAAAGGGTTTCGCTGACAAAGAAAAGAAGTCTTCTGAGAACCAATAACACGTAAACCATGTTAAACTGAAGCAAATAAATATCCGAAAAAAACGAATTCTAACTTCTTTCAGAATAGTTTCAAATAAAAAATTCGTAGTATTTCGTCGTGTGTTAAACCTAGTAGAAACCGAAAAAATGTTGGGTCGGCTCCTGCTGCGCCCTTTGTGCTTCCAATCATAAGGCGCTTAGTGGTTAGGGGTTCGCCCCTATCAATTATTTTACATTTGACAGAGGGTACTCATCATAATGCAATTACTATATACCATAACCATCCTACAGCTGAGCATTTAATTTCAATTAAGCAAGGGGCGTGGCATAGAGCGCAGACAGCCACAAAGAATCTATGGCTAAAGCTTTCAAAAGCTTGTGGTAGAAAAAAATATGTATATTTTATTTCAGCCTTTTTTGTTCTTCTTCCTTAACGGGGTTCAGAAAGAAGGGAGAGAACATAAAATGGAATGCGTTGAGGCACGTAGCGATCAAAAAAAATATATATTTTTTTTGATCGCTATTTTATTTTTTTCACGTTTTTTTCTTTCCCGCTTGAATCGTCAAGCGAAAACTCAGTATTTTTAATATTTCTTGTCTCGTTGCATCTATGCCCTTTATTTAGTAGAGAGCTGGCGCCCTTTCTGCGCCGCGCGCCTTTCATTCGTTATACGAAGACAGCGGGAGAGAAGAAAGAAGCAAGCTTCTTTCTTCTCTGGAGTTCACTTTTTTTTTGCAAAGTGGTTAGTATTGTACTGCATTCTTAGCTCAGTTGGATAGAGCAACAACCTTCTAAGTTGAAGGTCACAGGTTCAAATCCTGTAGGATGCTTAAAGTGCATAATGAATAATATGTACCAACGGTAGATGCATCTACTTCTTCGATTGGTCTATTGTAAGAACCGAGGTTACACGCGTGGATTGACCGATTTATAACCAGAGTCCCTTATTTCAGCTAGGAAAGTCAAAGCTCACTTATCATGGGGAGAGTGGCCGAGTGGTTAAAAGCGACAGACTGTAAATCTGCTGAAGGTTTTCTACGTAGGTTCGAATCCTGCCTCTCCCATATACTTCGTATTCGAACAATAGAACCGAAGCACTTTTTTTGTGCTTATCCCTTCATGCAATTAAATAGAGTGGAACTTTCCCAGACACATATTGAATGCTTTGGTACTCGAGCCCTCTCCGAACCGTACGAGATGGTCGCCCATCATACGGCTCTCCAATTCAACCTCTTTTTGGATTTGCTTTCGTCGTTAGGTCTCGGCTTGTTTCTATAGTGACCGGCCCGGCCTCCAAGTGGCTTAAGTAACATAAAGGAACTTGCTTTTTCACTATAGTGATCGTGGGAATTATAACAAGAGATAATAAAACAACAAAAATATTTTTTCTCATTATCTTTTCTGAACCCGTCCTTAATACTCCGAAGATGGTGCATTATTCTATTCAGATTTATATGTAATGCAGGACGCGCGAGGAGCTGTTACGCCGCGTTTTAGTTACTAAGCAAGTCATGCCGTAGGATCCTTGGTAGCAGAGTTTACTCTGGAGTTTACAGCGTATCGAACGAATGTTGGATAATAAAGCTAGGGCTTTTGGCAAGAACACCAGTGAGCCAGCATTGGAGACAGTATGGGTTTTAGTATATCCCGATAGTGAGGATCCTTCAGCCTGATATTTTGCGTGGAGCATCTCTTCCACTCACCGATTGTTCCCAGGCTTCCATCTGGGTGTGCGTGATATCGGAAAAAAAATATATATATATTTTTTTTGCTATTCGTGATATCTCAGCCTCTAGATGAAAGTAGGTCTTCGAAACAAAAACGCATAGCGTTTTGTATCTTCGGCCTCTTATTTTGCTTTGTTCACATAGCGAATGAAGGCGCGCAGCGTGTAGATTCGTTTTGTGCTGAACTTTGCCCTGCCCCGTAGGGCTCGCACTTTCGGTTCCATCAATAGTCCCGTTCTGTCTAGTATTGGTGGCATCGATCCAGGTCCTGCGGCCCTAGTTCGACATAAGCCATGATCCATAAGTCCAGGTTACCCACGATGTCTCGCAGGTCTGAATAGGCTTTCCAAAAGCTAAGAATCCAAAAGTCCAATTGATTAAATAAAGCGGCAGCCAGTCCCCTTTCCAAATCGCTTTTCTTTTGCATTCTCGGACGAATCCCGTTTGAGATCTGTGGGAGCCTGGCTAGAGGACTTGGTTGAATATGGTCTGCTAAGGTATAGCAGACGCTTAGGCCCCTTCCCTTACGATAGCCGAAAAGAAAATATTTTTGCTACGGTTCAGGCGGGTACTATGGGCCCTCTGCCATCCACCTTCGTCTAGATGACTGAAGTGGACTTCACCGGTGTTGCCTACAGCTCTTGGCTAATTTTTAGTTTAAGGCCTTTTTGCGTCGAGATGTCGTTTAGTCTCTTGTCCCCCAGTAGCTTGGGTAATCCGCTCCCTCGTTGAGACTCTGCAATGTCCGCAGGCTTTTTTTCCCATTCTGGTCTTACCGTAATTTATCAATGGCAGACTGAGAGCTTGACAGCGTGCAGTCGTGTGCAGCCTCACAGGGTAGTTTACTGTGGTTAACCGCAGGTCCAGTTTGACCGAAAGAAACTTCGATTTGCCAGAGCAGGGGCTCATCTCATACAATAGCAGGCTAGCGTAGTGGTCTTGGGTCCTTTGGGCTAAAGTTATTCGTTTGCTTTGTGAAGCCTCAAAAAGAAATAGAAACTTTTTTGCTATGTGCTTTCCGCTGCGTTTTATTCGAACCTTCCATTCGCCAAGCAAAGAAGGAGGTCGCAGGTCCAAAACGTATTTTCTGAACGCTGCCCCGCGGCCCGAAGGGCCCAGAAAAGGCGCTTTGCAGGGCAGAGAAAAAGCAAGTTGAAAGCCTAAAAAAAATACCTAACATGAGGTCTTCCCTCTTTGAAAAAAAAAGCTTGTTTTTTTTTCCCCCCTCAACTACGTTTCTAGAGCATGCTGTGGTTCCCATCCGTTTACATGGTGGTTAGGTAAGCTCTATGCCTGGCACGCGGAATAGGGTCTCGCGTGGTTTGCTACATGGCTGCTAGCACAGGACTGCAAATATTCTCCATATGGCTAAACAATGACTGTAGGCGACGCGAACGGTCGCCCTAAATTCCACTGCAATAGTCCCGCGAATTCGAAAAGTTATAACCAGAATGGCCAGCCCAATAGCGGATTCCGCAGCTGCCACCGTTAAAACAAATAAAGCAAATAATTGACCCATCATATCATCCAAATAAACAGAAAATACCAAAAAGTTCAAATTGACTGCAAGTAACATTAACTCAATTGACATTAACATAATAAGAATATTTTTTCTATTCAAGAAAATTCCCCAAATACCTAGAAGAAAAAGAATCATAGAAAATGTTAAATATTTTACTAAATCCATAATAAGAGTCTCTTTTTTGAAAGCCAACTCGGTTTCAAGCCAAGCACACGCCGGTTCCTTAGCCAATTAGTACTGCTTCGCCCCCGTATGGCAAGGGCGATATGAAGCAGAACAACCACATAGGGGACAATGAAAAAGCCATCATTAGTAACCATTTAATTACTTACTAATTCCATCTATGACACCTCTAATAACACCAGAAAAAAAAATATATATATTTTTTTTGCTGCGCCCGCCGCGCCTATTTTTGCTCTACAGTACCATCTGAATTTTCAGATAATTATAGATTCTTTTAAGAAACAAAAAACAAAAAAACATATTTGATAATTATTAAACAAAATACTCTGAAAAGAATCAAGATCCACTTTCGTGTCATTTCGTGGTGAACATAATCCGTCAGAATCTCTTCGATTCCCACATGAATATGCCAGAATACCAAGATATTTAACAGAATCGGAGTGGAAACATTTGCTATAAGAATGGTTGGGATTAGAACAGCGGCAGTCATTCTTTGAAGAAGCCAATGCCCTAAGGTTTCTCTACGAGCTTTCATTGCTTTTCACCTTTTTTTTCCGAGAGTAAGACGAAAGCGGCCTTTTTTGTTCGGGCCCCAGAAGCTTATGTAACAGTCGCCCGTCATATGGCTCCGCTTATCAAAAAGTAGCCTGTCGGCTGAAATAGTACTACGACAGGTTGTAGACTCGTCTGAGTTAACCCTGCGCGAGATAAAGTGGACCCAATTACGAAGCATTGCAGAGCCAATCAGGAAACAAAAATATATATATACATATATATAATATACATATATATATATATATCTATATACATATATAATATATGTATAATTTTTTATCTATATCAATATATAATATATGTATAATTCTTTTTTGCTTCGCGCCTTTAGTGATAGTTATTCTGAACCCGTTTCGACCGTTCCCACCATATTATTCCAGGCATTGATTAGACTGGGTCGTAGAGGGCGCAGGCAGCGTCCTCACGTCCTTCAGGGTCATCCATTCTGTGGGGGTCGGAACGGTGCACATGTGGCGAAAACGGTCTACACTCCGCGCCTTTGGGTTGCGACGAATATAAGCCAAAAAAATATATTTTTTTCGCCTCTAACGAGTATCGTACTCTGCGCTTACGAGAAATAGAATCGGATAATGTTCAATACAGCTAAACAAGCTGCACAGAACAACATAATAATTCCGGAAGTATATACTTTGGATAATTCTAGAAAAAAACCCAGATCCCACAATAAATGACGAATTCCATTACTCATATGATAGCACAACGCTAATAAAGTGAAATTGACTACGCTTAGAATTAACCAATGAAAGTAGAAAGTGAAAAAAAAAGCATACCGGTAAAAATAATAAGAAGTAAGGTTAAGATCGCCTATTTTCAGAGAAAGAATACTCAAAAAAATCATAGTGGATAGAGTCAAGCTTCGGTAGGAAGTAATCATTAACTCCCGCCTACTAAGTGCTCTCCGAACCGTACGAGATGGTCACCCATCATACAGCTCACTAACTCTCCTTTCCGTTTTGATCTGCCTTATATAGGAGACGCGCTCCATTGACTCCGGCTCGTCTGGTGCCTTCCCTTCACAACTACTGACTGGATTATCAGTGGCGCCGGATGTATCATCATATATAATGTATTAACATCAATGTAATGTGAATCTTGAGGGCATAACAAAAAATTTAAACATATCTATATATATTTTTTTTTGCTGGCAAAAAAACTATATAGATATACTCGAATACGTTTAAATTTTTTTCGGGTTCTGGAGAGTAAAACCTGCCAGACCAGGCAGGTGCATAGACCCCTTCGCCTTCTACTAATACTAAAGCTTTCCGTTCGTACGGTTTGTTTAGTATTAGGCAGGTACTATGGGTCCTCTGACTTCCAACTCGGACCATGGTGTACGGTTGGATCTCGCCGGTATCACCTGTGAGCTATAGCGCTTGAGATGTCGTTTAGTTCTCTGTCCCCGAAGAGGTGGGTAATCCGCTTCCATGCGGAAAAAATATATTTATTTTTTTTCCGTCCTTACCGTTCTTAGCCACCAGCAGGCTGAAAGCATAACAGTATTCGTTCGTGCGATTCTGCACCGGTTTGCTGTAGGGCAGGCTGACCCGAAAAGAACTCCGATTCTTTATAAAAGCTCCATCATCTCATGCTAAATGAAATATATATATATATATTTCATTTAGCAAGCGCCAGCGGGCTCGCAGAGGATTTTTGGGTAGGCCAATAAACTAGCCGACAAATGTCCCCCTTACCGCTGCTCTTGTGGCATGCTTCGTTACCCTTCCCGTCGGGTAAGCCTCGAGCCCTTCGAGCAGTAGTGCCTTTGTTGTAATCACAGGTGACCTAACGGCCGCCCCTAAAAAAGCCCCAGAGATTCTATGGAAAATAGAAAAAGTAGAAGTAAGCTGTGGCTTATAAATGGTAAGATGAGGTGATAAGGGTCGATTGATTTTCATGTTTTTACTTTACTTTGATTTTGACTCAAGGTGACAGGATTTGAACCTATGACCCTCTGTACCCAAAACAGATGCGCTACCAGACTGCGCTACACCTTGGCTTATGTTCCCCAATGAATATTCTATGAATGCTTAGGCTGTTATTGAACAACATGCAAAAAAAATAAGGCTAATAAAAAAAATATCTTTTTCTCGCCACTTGGTCAGTGGAAAAACCTACTATCTATCGTCTTGCTCAGTTTTTTTTTTTGTTAGAAGTAGAAAAAAAATAACGTTTCTGAATGTTTCAGCCCTTTCATGCTCGCTCGAGGCCATAAGGCCAAGTCGTCGGTCATTGTCCACCTTAATTATAAAGCTTTATAACGATTAGCTTTATAATGCAATTACATGTAATTGCATTATAAAGCTAATCATTCATCGTAATATATTATTAATCTTTCAGTTATGCTATTAACTAAGTAATTCCATGAGGAATAGCCATGAATAATCATAGATAAATAACGACGGCTCGGATCCAAAATTTCGATTAATCTTCCAGCTTCTAAAAACTACGGCCTAAAAATATCATTCTGATCCAAGCTGAAAAGAACAAAAGCTATACGAAAGCGAAACAAGGCCTTGTTCGGACTTAAATCTACGATGATTCATTGCTTCGCCCCACCGTGAACAACTAGGTTTTAGGTTTCTTGCAATGTTGGCAGAGCTGCAAAGCAGGGTGTAGCAACGAAATAAATTTTAGGAACTCGGATCAAAAGCAACGAAGCAAAAAAATCCTGTTTTTTATTAGAATCATCCACCTTTTTATATCGGGGAATAAAAGCTAGACGACGGGGCTACCTACAGGAAAGGGCGTGCTATTCCATATAGCATAGCATACTTACAATCTGCAATTACTACGTAATTCCGTAACGCGAAAGCGTAGCAAATTGATTGGACCAAAGGGTCTACATAGTAAATCCAAATTATTGGTCTATGGGTAATAAATCTTAGTATGATGATGATTTAGTTAGTGATACGCAGAGGTTTTATATTGGAAGTTTGGTAGGTTCAAAACCTACTTCTGTGTAAAAAATCATATTCAAAAAAAAGAGTTTGATCCTGGCTCAGAATGAACGCTAGCGATATGCTTAACACATGCAAGTCGAACGTTGTTTCCAAGTTGAAATGGAGACAAAGTGGCGAACGGGTGCGTAACACGTAGGAATCTGCCAAACAGTTTGGGCCAAATCCTGAATGAATGAAAGCTAAAAAGCGCTGTTTGATGAGCCCACGTAGTATTAGGTAGTTGGTTAGGTAAAGGCTGACCAAGCCTACGATGCTTAGCTGGTCTTTTCGGATGATCAGCCACACTGGGACTGAGACACGGCCCAGACTCCTACGGGAGGCAGCAGTGGGGAATCTTGGACAATGGGCGAAAGCCTGATCCGGCAATATGGCGTGAGTGAAGAAGGGCAACGCAGCTTGTAAAGCTCTTTCATCGAGTGTGCGATTGTGACAAGACTCGAATAAGAAGCCCCGGCTAACTCCGTGCCAGCAGCCGCGGTAAGACGGGGGGGGCTAGTGTTATTCGGAATGACTAGGCGTAAAGGGCACGTAGGCGGTGAATCCGGTTGAGAGTGAAAGTCGCCAGCTCAACTGGCGGAATGCTTTCAAAACCAATTCACTTGAGTGAGATAGAGGATAGTGGAATTTCGTGTGTAGAGATAAAATTCACAGATATACGAAGGAACACCAAAAGCGAAGGCAGCTTTCTGGGTCTCTACTGACGCTGAGGTGCGAAAGCATGGGGAGCAAACAGGATTAGATAGATCCGGCCGGGCTCCAAATCACACGGCCAAAGGTGTCCCCTCCGATCGCGAGGTCAGAGTGTGCATCCAGCTATTTCGGGGAAACTTCGATGCGGATGTACCATTCAACATCAAACAATCCCGAGGGAAGTGCTTTGATCTCGGATCAAGGCACCCCGTAGAGACTATGAAAATAAGGAAATAGGAGATATGAAAGAACATGGGCAAAAGCTCTTGAAGCTAACAGAGCATCGAAGATGAGAAAGCAAGGCTTTTAGGCAAAGCTCAAACTCGTAACCTGTACTCGAAAAACCCAAGCAAATATCTTTGTCGGATTTAATGAAATCAATTATCTTAGGATAACTCCTGGGAGATGGCAAGGTTATGCGTTCGTCATAGCCAAATGAAGGAAGATTACTTTCGGTGGAAAGTAGGCTCATCACTGCATAAAATTTCGGCACCAAGTTCCGTGCAGCAGGGGCAAGCTGCGGATGGCTTTAGCCAGAACAAGCAACTACTGATGGCTTCGACAAAGAATATGTCAAGTTTTTAGCCAAGGTTTACGAACCTATCCGAAGAAATCGCAAGTACGGTAATTAAACTTACTAGCGCCTCTGGTTCAGTACCGAGGAATTTAAGAAACTGCTTTGAATGATCTTACCATACCCTTCCTGTGGCGAGCATGATCAGGAGAGCCTTACTATTGGTTTACAAAGGTCCCGAAATTCAACAACGCTGGATCTCCGAAATGAACGAAGCTCTGCCTCTTTTTTCGGAGTGCATTGAACAATAGTTAGCCAAAGCAACTGCAAAGATTTAATTTCAGAGAATGATATAGTCCATTTTTGAAGATAGTCATCACTACGTGATCGTGATAGGATTATTTATTTTCCATCATGACTTCGAGAAGCAGCTAAGCTACTGAAAAAGGGCTCAATGCTGGCGAAAAAGTATCTTCAATATGACCCTGGTAGTCTATGCCGTAAACGATGAGTGTTCGTCCTTGGTCTGCGCTGTATGCAAAACGGCGGATCAGGGGCCCAGCTAACGCGTTAAACACTCCGCCTGGGGAGTACGGCCGCAAGGCTGAAACTCAAAGGAATTGACGGGGGCCTGCACAAGCGGTGGAGCATGTGGTTTAATTCGATACAACGCGCAAAACCTTACCAGCCCTTGACATATGAATAAGTTTGCTTGTCCTTAATGGGATGGTACGAAAATTCATACAGGTGCTGCATGGCTGTCGTCAGCTCGTGTCGTGAGATGTTGGGTTAAGTCCTATAACGAGCGCAACCCTCGTTTTGTGTTGCTAAGACATGCGTTTTGGATCAAAGGGTCAATCATTGAGCACTTCAGACTGACGAAGGCCACGCCAGGGTACTTCGACGAGCGCAGCTCTCAGAGCGCAGCACACATAACAATGTGGCACTCAGTCTTTGTAAAAATGATTGACAATCCATGCCATGTACTGCACTCACAAAAAACTGCCAGTGATATACTGGAGGAAGGTGGGGATGACGTCAAGTCCGCATGGCCCTTATGGGCTGGGCTACACACGTGCTACAATGGCAATTACAATAGGAAGCAAGGCTTTAAGGCGGAGCGAATCCAGAAAGATGGCCTCAGTTCGGACTGTTCTCTGCAACTCGAGAACATGAAGTTGGAATCGCTAGTAATCGCGGATCAGCATGCCGCGGTGAATATGTACTCAGGCCCTGTACACACCGCCCGTCACACCATGGGAATTGGCTTCGCCCGAAGCATCAGATCAAGGATCACCCATTACTTCAGTGTTACACGCCGTTGTTGAGCGTGGTATACCGGAGTAATTGGTGGTCTAATGTAGGATACCAAGGTGGGGCTTTTGACTGAGGTGAAGTCGTAACAAGGTAGCCGTAGGGGAACCTGTGGCTGGATTGACTCCTTTCTTGAACAAAAAAAAGAATTTCCGCCATTTAGTTATGTTTGGTAATAAAGCAAATAATAACCCGAAGAAGCAGAAAAAAAATATTTGCTTTTTCGTAGCTATGCCCTGTGCTCTTCATTCTTTGGACTATGGTCGCCTAGCTCGCAGGTAAAGCGGCCGGCATGAGGGCTGTAATATTAGCCTTTAAACGCTTGATTGAAGTTCTGGCCTATGTCAGAGCCGATGTGCCCCCGCAGTACTCCATGCCTTTCTAATTACGCTTGTGACTGCCCTTACGTAGTAAGGGCAGTCACAAGCTCAGTCGCGATTATAAATTATATGACTACGGCACAAGGCGCTCTAATCATTCATTCCGTTCGAACTTCATACATACACAATGATTTTTATCGTTCAGAATGACGAAGCCATATTTTTTTTACGAGACCAGGCCACAGAGCATGAAGCGAATTATCATCCGACACCCAGGAAGCGACAGATTAGTAGAACAGCGGAATAATAATCCGCATGTCGGAATAGTTTAGTCGGTTAGAACAGCGGGATCATAATTCGCACACGGGGGTTCAAATCCCTCTTCCGATAGGAACTTTCTGATAAGAATTTAACCTACGGCATACCGGGAGGTAAAAAAAACATATATATATATTTTTGCTGGTCACTAACCTTACCCCAAGAATCCTTCTATGATGGGCTACGGTAAAGAAAGATCTACGCTGTTTCTTAGCATAACTACAACATCCAACATAATGGATGTTGTTTTGACGAAGCGATCAATCATATACAATGCACTAATTATAGACTTTGTTCACAAAGTACATAAACAGTTGCTATATACTCCCAGTTTATGTCAACAAAGTATAACTAGCTGCGATACCAGTAGCTTATGAATCATCATAGATGATTCATTGCTGCTTTTAAAGCAAAAAAAATATTTATTTTCTGCGCGCTCAGCAGGCCGGCAGCGCTTGGTCAAAAAAAAAACATATAAAATTATGCACTAATAGTATGCTCCACCCTCTTTCCAATAGTTATAGGTAAAAAGGCGGGGGGCTGGCGTACCCAGCAACTAATCATTGGCGCCCGAGCGCCGCGACATGTAGAAAACAAACAACGGTGAGAAGATCCCAAAGAGCGGTCGATTAAATGTAGGTTATAATGAATAATTAGATTTATTCATAAATCCTCAGGTTTGACGGGTCCAGGGGTTTACAAAAGATCGAAATGAAGTCAAGTTAGAGAGCACTAGTGTAGCCTGCCGGGAGGAAACCTACGACTGGGCAAGGATACTTTTTACCCTATTCATTAATCGTTACGCGCCTCCGGGCACTATGGTAAGACGTGAAAACACCCGATCCCATTCCGACCTCGAAATGTGAAATCGTCTTACGCCATATGTACTAATTTATCAATTTTGGGAGACATGGTCCAAGCCCGGACAACGTCCAATTTAAATCATTCTAAAATGCTACTATTTTAGTAGCCTAGGCCTGCCAAACGAGTATATTAAAAAGCAAGCCATGCTTTCTCATCGTAGAGAGTTCATCAACTTCCTTAAATACGATCCAGAAAACGAATTTGACCAAGCTTATAGAAGGCACGAAGAAAAAAACCATTCATTGGAATTGAGAAAATTTCGATTTTTCCAGTGCAAAACGAACCGTATACTCTTAATGTAGGTTATCTTGCCAAAGTGATGAACAATCAATCGCCTAGGGGTTATTGCTTCGGGGACTAAGCCCTAAATTACTACCACGCAAGGCTTTAGCCGAAGAAGCATGAATCATCATAGAGAAATCTCGTAATAAAATGACATATTTCTAGTAAAGCGCTATACTTAGGGCAGGGCTGATAACTGCTTTGCAAAAAAAGATATTTTGCAGCACCCCTGAAGAAAGCCTTTATTATGCGCGCGGGATAGAGTAATTGGTAACTCGTCAGGCTCATAATCTGAATGTTGTAGGTTCGAATCCTACTCCCGCCAAATGTTATAAGTGTTCTTGGTGAACAGCGGGATTTAGAAAGCAGTGCATCCATTACTTGGTTGTTTCTGCGCGCTTTTGATCTATCTCGGGGGTATAAAAAATATTAAAATGTTCACTTATCTGGTGTGAATTAAACGATAAGGTGAATGTTCATCTACTAGGTCTAGGTGAAATGAAAGCTGGATTCTGCTTATAATGCGAACGAGACGATATGTAAATATAAGATACGTATAATAGATTTTTGTTATATTGATGATCTTGAATAGTCATTTACAGAATAATCAAAGGGTGGATCGGTCAAGTTATTTTAGTGGCCTGGATTCTCGTATGCTTTTTTATTAGGTTCTTTATCTTTATTTCTCTCGCAAAAATATGCACTTTGTGCATAAATTTTCGTCTTCAAGCCCGAGTGCACCCTTGAAGGCGCTCCAGTAAATGACCTGACCAGAAGGCATGCCCGCCATTCTGAAGTATGAATAGAAGCCTCATTGGCGAATATTCTGGTAGTGAGTAGTGAAGTAGGTGCAAATCCTACTGTATCCGAAATAATGCATTGGATGGATGCCTAGGCATTGAGAAGGAAGGACGCTTTGAAGGGCGAAACGCCATGGGGAGATAAGGTCTGTGATCCATGGATCTCCAATCGGGAAACCGTATCCAAGCGGAGCGGCGCATTAGTGTGCTGTGCCCTGCCTTGGACTTTCAAAACTTAGCGAACTGAAACATCTAAGTAGCTAAAGGAAAGGAAATCAACCGAGACTCCGTTAGTAGCGGCGAGCGAAAGCGGATTAGGCTTTGTGAGAAGGCCACAGGGGACAGCGCCTTGCGCTTTCTCCTGTGGCCTTCTCTCTTCATCCAATTTGTTTGAAATT